ATCCAGCAGCAATAACGGAAGCGGCAGAAATCAATGGATTCATATTAAGTTCCTCGCACCAAAAAAAAGAAATGGTTAATGATACAATCAACCGATGAATTATTACTTCATTATTCCATCACTTAAGATCTATCCGAAAAAAAAAAAAAGAACTAAGAACTCTGAATTGAAATAATAATATTACTGAATCATCAGAGCTACTTCGATATCTCGTTTTTAGTTCCTATCCGTGGAGTCTTTGTAAATCTATACGGTTCCAGTTCTTCCATTTCTTTGTTCCGAACCATTCCATTCTTTCAATTCTTCGCTCTTTCTCTTCTATATGCATGCTTGACTTCATTTGTTTATTCATTCAATCCACAGTCACAGATAAAACGGAAGGGCTTGCATTGGAATCCGTCTAAATTCAGTGGGATGGTAAATAATATATATGGATAGCCCATATATAACTAGTGAATATCTAATATCACATATACATTGTTTCTTTAATAACGTAAACCATCCGTATCTTCTATTGAACCGGATTCTAGAATCATTCTTCGAAACATATACAGGGATTGGCTTAGAGCCCTTACATATCCCCAGCTCGACCCCCCTTACTTTTTTTGAATTCTCTAATATCATACATTTTTTTTTTGCTCCTATTCTAGATCGTATATACCGGTATGAGTTGGGATAAGCTTTTTTTTAAGACCATTTCGGAAGCTAGTCAATGATGACCCTCCATGGATTCACCTATATAAGCTGCGGCTAAAGTTGCAAAAATAAGAGCCTGAATCCCGCTTGTGAATAATCCAAGGAACATGACAGGTATAGGAACCACCGAAGGTACTAAAGAAACAAGAACAACAACTACTAATTCATCCGCTAATATATTCCCGAAAAGTCGAAAACTAAGTGATAAGGGTTTTGTGAAATCTTCTAGGATGTTAATTGGTAAAAGTATTGGAGTTGGTTGAATGTATTTACCGAAATAACCCAATCCTTTTTTGGTAAGACCCGCATAGAAATATGCCACTGACGTAGGTAAAGCTAAAGCAACAGTAGTATTTATATCATTCGTGGGTGCAGCTAACTCTCCATGCGGTAACTGTATGATTTTCCGGGGTAAAAGGGCACCTGACCAGTTAGAAACAAAAATAAATAGGAACATAGTTCCAATAAAGGGAACCCAAGGACCATATTCTTCTCCAATCTGAGTTTTGCTCAAGTCTCGAATGAATTCGAGGACATATTCGAAGAAATTCTGACCGTCGGTTGGAATGGTTTGTGGATTCCGAACAGCTATAGTGGCTGAACCTAATAAGATAGCAATTACAACCCAAGAAGTGATAAGTACTTGGGCATGGACTTGGAAACCCCCTATTTGCCAATAAAAATGTTGGCCTACTTCCACATCGGATATATCGTATAACACTTTTAGTGAGTTGATGGAACAGGGTAAAACATTCATATTGCCCTCTGACATAAATAGAACTTAAAAAGGAATTATTTTGATTCAGCCATCTCGTATCTCTTTCTCAACTCGTCTACTTTGAATCAATCGTATATTTCGGATCCCAAGTGATCACATAATATCCCCAGTGATTTTGATCTCTTTTTTGAGACTCAGGGATAGTAACCGATTCAATCAATTTATGGAGTTTCCAAAGTCATTGACTTATCCTAATCAACAATTTCTTATATAGCTAGAACCGCCCTCACAAATTGCGGATACTAATTTGTTAAGAATCAATCGGATTGAAGCCATAGCGTCATCGTTCGCCGGAATCGGAATAGTTGCGAGATCCGGGTCACAATTTGTATCGATTAAACAAATTGTTGGAATCCTCAAAGTGAGACATTCTCGAAGAGCCGTATATTCTTCTTGCTGACCAACGATGATTACAATATCGGGTAACCCCGTCATATATTTGATCCCGCCCAGATAGGTTTGCAAGTGAGATAATTGCCTCTTCAACATTGCTACATCTCTTTTCGGGAGACAGTTGAGTTTCCCCGTATTTTGTTCCGATCTCAAGTTCCTGAACCTATGAAGTCTCATTTCTGTAGTGGACCAATTCGTTAACATACCACCGAGCCATTTTTTATTAACATAATGACACCGAGCCCTTATTGCAGCTGATGCTACTAAATTGGCTGCTTTATTTTTGGTACCAACTATTAAGAAGTGTTTTCCTATACTTGCTGCATCAAAAACTAAATCACAGGCTTCTGACAAAAAACGAGCAGTTCGAGTAAGATTTGTAATATGAATACCTTTACGCTTTGAAGAGATGTAAGGTGCCATTTTAGGATTCCATTTCCTAGTACCATGGCCAAAAAGAACTCCTGCTTTCACCATCTCTTCAAAATTAATGTTCCAATATCTTCTTGTCATTTCTCCCCACATTTTCTTTCTTTTTTTTATTTAAGAGGTACCTGAAATAAATAATTGTTCCGACGGAACCTTCTACCGGAGATTGACCGTTAATACCCAGTCCAAGTCATTAATTCCTTT